GAATTCATAACTAATGATCAGCGGTACGTTAAAAAAAAAATTAGAAAAGGACATGTTATTATCTGAAAATAAAATAATATTTGTGCATACGGGCATGGTGTTTAATTGATTTAACAAGGTTTTGTTTTTAGTAAAAAAAAAAAAAAAAAGCTCTGGATGCTGAATAAATATGTTCATACGTTCGCGAATATATAGCCTATACAATCTATATTTTTTATAAAAATCTTCTCTATCAAACAGGTAGTTAAAGTACTTAACGTACTCGTACTTATAGTATATTTTCTTATCTGCAATAAAAAGGAGTTTTGATTTTTTTATGTTTTTAAAAAAAAAAATTAAAAAAGAAACAAATCTTTTTATAAAAAAAAAATTAAAGATAGACATGCGCTTATTAAAGATTTTTAACAATCGCGTTCTAAGCTTTAAGAAATCAGGAGCTAATTTAGTTCCTAAAAAAAAAAAACAAAGATGTTCTAAATTTTTTTTTATAAAAAAAATTTTTGTAATTTTATTGTTTACAAAAGTTAATCTAATTTCTTAGTATGAAGTAAGTTGGATTCGAACCAACGACGGTACTACCAACAGATTTACAGTCTGCCGCTTTAACCACTCAGCCATTACTTCATATAATAATAATAAGAGTCTTAGTATTTTTTTAAGGGGAGCTGGTACGCCCGTTAAGGGCCCTATAACAGCTACCTTCAAATTAACTTAGTAGTCTTCTAAAATACTATTAGAAACGAGTTGCTAAAAAGCTTCTAATTCTTTAAGCTAAAAAATTTTAATTAAAAAATTAGCTTATCCAGCTTAGCATAGCATCTATACCTTTATTTAAAGTAGATCCCGAACCAGAGGCTAGTTCTAGTCGGTCCTCTCGTACTGGCGTCGATCTCAGCCTCGTTTCTTAATTCTACAACAGATAGGGACCAAACTGTCTCACAACGTTTTAAACCCAGCTCACGTACCACTTTAATTGGCGAACAGCCAAACCCTTGGCAGATTCTGCACCACCAAGATGTGATGAGCCGACATCGAGGTGCCAAACAAATTCTTTAATAGGAACTCTCAGAATTTATAAGCCTGTTATCCCTAGCGTACCTTTTATTCGTTGAGCGATGTCTTATTCAAAAAAAAACACCGGATCATTATAGCAGGCAATTAGCCCCTAAATTACTAGTTTGTAATTTAATCAAATTACGCAGTTTTATTAACTCATTTTGCAAAGAAAAATTCCTCACAAAGCGTAACTTTATGCTCACCTCCGTTACTTTTTAGGAGGCAACCGCCCCAGTTAAACTAACAGCCAGAAAAGTAAAAATAACCTAGTCATTTTTATGAAGAGACGTAAAAGAGAAGTAGTTTTTCAATTGCGATTTAACTCCTACCTTAATTTATCTCCAGTATATCCCTTTAGTTCCTAGCATCAGTAAAGGTGCATAGGGTCTTTCCGTCTAGTTGTAAAAAGCTGCATCTTCACAGCAAATTCAATTTCATAGAGCTGATATTGGAGACAGTAGGGCAGTCGTTACTCCATTCGTGCAGGACGGAACTTACCCGTCAAGGGATTTTGCTACCTTAGGACCATCAGAGTTATGGCCGCCGTTTATTGCTGCTTGTTATCAACAGCGCTAACCGTTAAAACTTTGCATGACAACACCGGGCAGGAGTCAGATTTTATACATCATAATTAAATTTTGCAAAATCTTATGTTTTTAGTAAACAGTCGCTACCCCCCATTTTTTTGTTTGCTGACGCACTTTTTATCCCGAAGTTACAAAGTAATTTTGCCGAGTTCCTTCAATATCATTAGCTCTTTTGTCGTCATCTGCTCGACTAAAGTACTTGCGTTAGTGTTAGTACGGTACACCATGTAAAATGTTTCCAGTCCGCCTCCACGCACTCTTCTAAAAAAATTAAAAAGAACACAAAGGAGGCCAGAAAAAAATACAGAGCTCATCTTTAAAAATATCTATTTAAAAAATTAGAGACCGGATCACACTTTGTAAGATGATCAAAACAAAGCAACCCTAACTTATCAAACAAAAATGATTTGAACATTTTGTCTATTACTCATGCCAACATTATCAATTTTGATATCTCCAGCCTATTTCTCAATAAACCTTCAACAACCTACAAAACGTTTCGCTACCGAGTTACCCGCCGCTTCAGTACAATGCTTAGCGCTTTAATTTAAAAATTATTTTTAATACGATGTTTGTTCAAATAATCGTAGCTATTGGTGAGCTGTTACGCTTTCTTTAAAGGCTGGCTGATTCTAAGCCTACCTCCCGATATTTTTTTAAAAACAATTCTTTTACTTCGCATTGTTTATGCACTTTATCGTACGGTCTGGGCTGTTTCCCTCTCGACCAAGAATCTTTGCACTCTCAGTCCGTTTTATTTATTATTTTAATGCGTATTGGAAGATTCTTCACGAAAAAAGATCAGATCTTCTTAAGAAAAGATTACACTACCCCGCACAAAAGAAAAAAAATACTCTACGTAGATAGATTTCGCGAAAAACCAGCTATCGTCAAGTTTGATTAGCCTTTCACCCCTAATCACAGCTTCTCCCGAAATTTTGCAACATTTATGGGTTCGATCTTCTACCTAGCCATGATTAGATCACTTGACTTCGGGTCTTATAAAATTAACTATAACATTTTCATTACGCGATTTGATAAGCTCGCTAATTTTATAAACTAGTTGGCCCATTATACAAAAGGTACGTTAAAACAACACGCTTTAACTGTTTCACTGCACTAGATTTCAGAATCTTTTAAACATTCTACAAATTTCTTTTCACCTTTCCCTCACGGTACTTATTTTCTATCAAAATTTGGTTTTATTAGCTTTTTTTTTTGAAAAACATTTCTATATTATTTTGTTAATAATATATACTCGGAGCCGCTACAAAGAATCGAACTTTATTAGCTGGGGAATGAACCCAGGTTGAGACCACCCTAGCAGCACAAAAAAAAATAATTAAATCAAAAAGCTTACGGGGCTATCACCCACTGTAGCTTACTTTTCCAAGTAATTCAGCCCTCTTTTCTAATTTTTGAGCTACTTTGTTTCACTCACCGTTACTTTAACATCTCAGTTGAATTATGTTTTAGATTTATTACTACGATGTTTCGCTTCATAAAATTTTCAAGGGCCCTTGTACATCCTAAGCAATTCTATATATCAAAAGAAAGCTTACATACAAATATCGTATTTAGATTTACGCCCTCAACCAAGATTTTTAGGCATCCGTCTAGTGCTTTGTTAGACTGCAAAAAAAAAAAAAATCAAAATTAAAAGGAGTCCTTCTTTAAGGACTTAAGCTCTTCAATGAGCTTTTTATGCATCTTTGTTATATTGTCGAAGTGGTGCTCATACTTCTCGTAAACAAAAAAAGTATAGAAGAGTAAGAACAATCAAAAAACAATAGTAAAGAATGCTGAAAACTGTACAGTAACTACAAAAAAAGTATGCATGCACTCATAGCATCAGTAAAACAACCTTAGAGGGAAGGTTGCAAACAAGAAAAAGAAGATCGAGGTTCCGTTTGGCTGAACGCTCATTAACTCCTCTCAAAAGCTATCTCCAACCAAGAAATTTTTTTGAGAATAGTTTTGTAACATGACGGTATCGTGCATCATGCAGTAAACAACAAACATTAGAACAAGCCTAAGAAACTGAACAATAAGTCTGGTGAAGAATGCTAAGACCCCGATGTAGTTCATAAACGCACTCAAAGAATAGGCTAGTTGTGTTTGAAGAACCACGCAAGTATACAACAAAAAAAAGACCAAAATCAAATAAGAGGTTGAAGGGGATCAAAACAATAAAATAAAAAATAAACAAGAGAGGCACAAAGAACACAAAGAGCTCTGTGAAGGACGAGAACATACTCAAGAACAAAAAGCCGAAGTAGACACCAAAAAAAAACAACAAGAAGAATAAAAGATTAAGGGCATAGTCTACCGAAAAGATTTCTTTTTCAGCCTCAGAGGAGAGGTTAATTACAGAGTGCTCAACATCGATTTGGTACTCCTCGTTGTTTTTAGAAAAGAAAGAAAAAAAAAGAATTGAAAAGAAACAATGAAGTATAGTAAGAAGCTGACCTGTAGCATATAGTTTAGGGGCTCTATAGCATTGCTCTTATCCAAGAGTACAGCTACGTTAAGCTTAAAATTTGCAAAATAACTTAGATGATTTGTGGTAAGAAGGCTCTTTTGAATAAAAACGGCCTCGGGGTGGTAGATAGAAAAGAGGGTGGGGTCCATGAAGCTAATGTACCTCCTAAGAGTAGGCTCATCAAACTCAAAAAAAACCACGATATTGTTTAAAAAAGCGTCCATAAGATTGCTAAAAAAGAGCTCGAAAACTAAAAAGAAATAAGATGCTTTGGAGAAAATTTCATGTAGAACGAAGAATTCGTTGCTTGCGAAGTATGTAGAGACTTCGGAAACCCTTGAGCTCATCTCGAATGCAAAGAAAGCTTTGCAATGCGACATAAGTCATATTGGAGAAGTCTCATACAAGGGTAAAAATACTAAGGTGTCCCAGGTAACTACCTTCCAAAAAAGAATTAGGCGTCCTAAAAATTAAAAAAACAAGAAAAGCATCTCTAAAAAAAAAAAAAAATACAAGAAAAAAACAACAAAGAGAGAGAAGAAGGTATTAAAGTTAAAATCTTCAAGTGCAAAGGAGTTTAGTTTTATCATTACGTTGTCTACGCTTTTTTTAGTTAAAAACTCAATTAAAAACTTCTCGGCAAAGAAGAATGAAGAAAAAATAAATAAATTCTTTACAATAGCTTCAGTAACCTTCTTTATGATGTAGTCTATATAAAAACCACTCTTGAAGAAATTCAAAACTCTAAAAATAAAAAGAGGATTGAAAAGCATACTAAAATTAAATTATTAAGAGAGGGCTAAGAAGCCCAGCCTACGAAGCACAAAAAGATAATATAAAGCCCCTAAGATTAAATCATTAAGAAAGGGAGGAAGGTTAAGAAGATCAAGCCTGCGAAGCACAAAAAGATAATGTAAAGTTCCTTCTTTGAGAGGTCGAGGGCGTCGGGGCCTACGTCTTTGCTTGGTGCACAAAAGATAGCATTAAATCAATTTTTAGAAAAGCCAATCAAGCCGATAGCGCTCACAACAACCACAAAAATAACGCCTATAGGTCACGAAACGTGAAGGGTAAGGTTGAAGACAAAAAATTCACAAACAAACTTTAGGGTTCCTAGAATTCCAGAAAAAAAAAGAACCATAAAAATAATTGCTAATGCGAGGTTGTTGAACGAGAAGAAAACACCGTTAACAACTAGAGTGGACCTAGATTTGTACCTTGAGTAGATGCACTCAACTAGGAAAAACATGAGCGTAGACATGAGCGCGTGCATGATGGTAAAAAGGAAGCCGTAGGCGATGAGGCTGGAATCCCCTTTTAAAAAGAAGATGGCAATGAGGTTCATTTCTTGGATCGTACAGTAAGCTACAAGTTTTTTAAGGTCGGTCTGGCTCCACATGTTGAGGGAGGAGTCAATAACGCCTGCAACAAGAACTGCTAAAAAGAAAGTTGTATCCAGCTCTACTTGAATTAAGTTTGTTAACCTATAAAATCCAAAGAGAGCTGTTTTTACTAAAAAGCCACTCAAGTATATAGAAAAGCCAGTAGAGGCCTCTACGTGAGTTTTGGTAAGCCAATAGTGAAGTGGTCAGATGGGGAACTTAATACCAAAGCCCACGAAGAGGAGCGAGTAAATCGTCATTGCTTGGGTCTTTGAGAAGACAAAAGTTTTAATGACAAAAAAGTTCGTAGAGTTTGTCAAGCTGTAGATGTAAAGGCATGCTAATAAGACGAAGAGGGATCCGAGCTGCGTCCATGCTACGAAGTAGATAACTGCATGTATTGATTTTTTAGAATAGCTTCCAAAGAAAACAACGAGGACTGAGCCGAGCATCAACACCTCATAAAAAAAAAAAAAAGCAATGAGGTCGCTACACTTTATAAAGCCGAGGACAGCGAGGAAGAATTGAAAAAAAATTAAATAAAATTTGAGCTTATCTTCAGAATAGAGATTGTCTACTGTTGAGATGGCAACAAACCCAGTAAGGAGGCAGAGAAAGACTAGGATAAGGCCGTATAAATTTAAAGAGAACTTAAGGGCTCCATTTTTGTAAAAAAAGAAGTCACCCGAGTCCCATATGTATTCGTTTGGATAGAGAAGATTTTTAGCAGAAAACATAAGATCGAAGGTAAAGAGTGCACAGAAAAGGGCCAGCACAAGCATTAAAAAGAAAGAGCCCTTTAAAATATACTTAAAGGTAAGCATAAAGAAATCAAGGTCGGCTTTAGAGGCCTCGGGTTTTTTAAAGCTGAAAACAAGATAAACTGCAAACATCGTGAGGGTGGAGATGATGGACGAGTACACTAGACTTGTAAAAAAAAAGTCTAGGAAGAGCACGTTCCGAGCATGGAGGAAGGAAGGCAAGCTTGAGGTACTCCAGACATGCATAAAAAAATTATTTAGACTTAAAAAAAAAATAATAATAAGAACGTAAAGAGGACTGTGAAGAAACATAGAAAAAATATGAAAATGCTCAAAAAGCTATTTCAAGAAAAATTAAGGTTAACAATGTTTTGAACCTTCAAGTTATTTATATTATAAAAAAACAAGGAAATGTTTTTTATCGCTTGCGTCTTCTCTGCGAGATCAAAAAGATTCAGAGAGAAGCCGAGTTTAGCAGTTAGTACATTTACAAGCCTCGTTCGCGACTCAACAAAGCTAAAGCTACTCAACATTTGCAAAGCTAGAGGTTATAGCTCTAGCTTTGCTACACCCGTCCGGGAAAGGAAGCAACAAATTTTTTTTTTTTTACACCATAAAAGATAGGGCCTTTGATCTCTCGCCCTAGGGGAGCAGTTCTTTTCTTTAATAAAACGCAAACGTTGCTACTAAACTTAGAAAAAGAGCCGTCCCTCTTCAATCTTCCAAAGGCGTGTCGAACTATTATAGCTTTTTTTTTTTTACCACGCTTAATCGTGCACTCTGGCTTTGTACTACGTATGGAGACCTTGATATAGTCCCCTAGGCGTCCTATACGATGCCTAAATCCCCTATAAATATGAAAGGTGTTGACCACCCAAACAGAGCTGGTATCACAAACATTGAGCTGTGTTTCTTTCTGGATCATTCTTAGTCTGGTAAGAGACTAGCTTAGGGAGCCCTCCTCCTTCTGGCCCTCCTCCTTCTGGCCCTCCTCCTTCTTGTCCTCCTCCTTCTTGTAAAACTTAGGAGTAAACTGCTCTTTAGAGACTAGGCGATTCACGGGCTTCCTAAAGTTTTGAATGACTAAGCTTTGCTTTCTCATAAAGGAGAACGCGCTGAAGTCTTTAAAAAAATTAAAAATCCTTAAAAAAGAAGCTACCATTCCCAAGCTATTTTTTTTAGAGTTTAGGTACAGGTTAATGCAAACCACAGACGTTAAAAAGATTAAGACCGTAAATAAAAAAAAGAAGAAGGAGTTAAAGATAAAAAAATTTAGAAAAAAAGAGTTGAGATCGTTCATAACATTAAAGTTGAGGGCGTCGTAGTAGTCGTCTCATAAGAAAAAAAAGTTTAGGCTAGTTTTTTCAAAGGATGAAAAGGTTCAAATTGAAGAAAAGAAAACAAAGAAAAAAATAAAAAAAAAATAAAAAAAAAGAAAGAAGTTCTTATTGAATACAATGGTTCCGTTGCTAGAAAAATAAAAGTAAAATACCAGGAATATAAAAAAAACAGTAAACTCAACGACTCAGAAGAATCCAGTTAAAAATTCAAAATTAAAGAATGCAAGGAAAACCCCAAGGGTTAGAATATTTAAAAAAAAATAAACACAAGAGTAAAAAACATTTCTAGAGCTAAAAAAAAAAAAAAAGTTTACCAAGGTCAATACCTGCAACAAGCTTACCTCGGATAAAAAGTTCGTTCATGGAAATCATAGATCTAAAAAGGTACCCAGTGAAGACAAAAAAAAAAAAAATCACTATTCTAGCCTAAACCGTATAGTTATGCAAGAACAAGAAGGGCTTTAAGAGTTCCCATGAACCAAAAAAAACTACACTGATCAGGCACGAAAAGAAGAAGAGGTGAAAGTACTCACCTAGGTAAAATAGTGCAAAGTAGAAGCCCCCGTATTCTGTAGTGTACCCTGTAACGAGTTCGGACTCGGCCTCAGCAAGGTCAAAGGGGGTCCTGTTAACCTCCAATAAGAAAACGAGCAGGATGTTTGATAGGAGGAAAAAAAATAAGAAAATAAGTCAAAAAATTTCCTGATAAACAGCAAAGGCTGCAAAAGAAAAAGATTCGACGAGAAAGCATACATTTAAAAAGACGATGCCCAAGAAAATTTCGAGATTTAGCATGAGGATAGCTGCTCGTAGGCCAGCCATCACCGAATACTTATTTTTACTAAAGTAGCCGGTAAGCATGACGCAGAGTCCAAAGAGGATGGAGAGGAGGGAGGCATAGACGATATTGTACTCAACATCGAACATGCTTAAGCTTGGGCCCCAGATGGAATTCATTCAAAAAGTATAGCAAACCGCTCCCGCAAGAGAGGGCATGGCTACAAAAAAAAAAGAATTAGCGCCAGAAGGGATTGCAACCCCCTTTAAAAATAGTTTTAGTGCATCGGCAAGGTACTGAAGACGACCTTTGTATCCTACAAAGTTAGGCCCTACGCGCCTCTGAACCAAGGAAAGCAGCTTTCGCTCTAGGAGAGTTATGGATGCGATTATCAAGGTAACGACCAGCATCAAAACGATGGAATAGATTAAAATACTAAAAAAGGGTAAGAAGAATACTTTGTTCCTAAGTAAGAGCATGCTCGACTCTAGGTAAAAGCGGAGGGAGTGGTGTGCGAGCTTGTAACCCTGGTACAGAGCTAAGTCAACCAAATAGGTAATCGAGGCTGTGCTATAAGCTAAAAGAGAACCGAGGCTATCAAAACCTAAAACACTCAAAAAGGGGGTGCCTAGGCTAGTGTTAAAAAGATACAGAAATATAAAAAAGTCCGAGGTTCAAAAGAACGCAAAAGAAGACTATCTTTCAAATAAGCTTAGAATTTTTCTTAGTGAAGTACTGAAAGCTAATAAAGTAGCATTTTAAGAGGTGCAAAAAAGCATCAACCATAAAAAGATAAAAATCAATATTAGTCGTTTACTTAGTGACGGGCACCAACTTAACGCACTCGTACTCTCCAAAAGTGTTTTCGATGATAAACTTCCTTACCTCGACCTTTGGAAGCTCGCTAGCAATTTCATTTGTATAGTTATTGTAGCTGATCTTAAAGAAATAAAGGTGGGCCCTCTTAGCGATTTTTGGTATACCAAAGTTAGCTAGTATCGAAGACTTATTCTCGCTTGTGGAGTCAAAAATTCCGAAGAAGAAGAAGCAGACCCCGGCAAGGGTTAAGAAGTGGCCACAGGAGGCAAGTCCGTGCCAACCTAGGAAGAAGGCTGGAAAGTCATGAATCCTTCTGGGAAGCCCAGAAAAGCCTAAGAAGAACATGGGGAAGAACGTCGTTCAAATACCTGCAGAGTAGTAAACAAGGTGAAGGAAGCCAAAGATCTTAGAGTACTGAACATCAAAGAAGGTGTTGTAGTAATAATAGAGGCCTGTAAAGGCTCCCATCATTGCAGCTCCAGCAAGCATAAGGTGGAAGTGTGCCACGACATAGAAGGTATCGTGAACGCTAATATTCAATCCTACGTGAGAGAGCCACATTCCAGTAAAACCTCCAGTTAAGAAGAAGAAGACGTATGAACAGAAGAACAAGAATACCAGATCTACATGAATAGCAGCATTAGCTAGCGTCAAAGTTCAATTAACAAGCTTAATAGTTGCTGGAAGACAAATCATGATGGTAATGGTACTGTAGATATTTCTGCTCCTATGATCTAGCCCTACAAGATACATGTGGTGGCCTCAAACAACAAAACCCATGTAAGCCATAACATAGACAGCTCAAATCATGTGATGTTTTGAAGACATCCTCCTCATGGTGTAGAAAGGCAAGACGATATTTGCAACTCCAAAGCTTGGGATTATTAGAATGTAGACCTCGGGGTGTCCAAAAAATCAAAAAAGATGTTGGAATAGTATAGGATCCCCTCCATAAGCAAAATCAAAGAAGGAAGTTTGTCAATGCCTGTCCATGAGAGACATAAGCACCGCAGCTCCCAAAATTGGGGTTACGATGGCAAGGAGGCGGAGTGTAAGAAGTAGAGAAATTGTTATAAAAGGGATTAGCACCCTCCTATTTCTAAGTCCGGGAGCAACTAGAGTCCTCCTCGTTATGAGAGTTAGTAAAGATATGGTTGTACTAATGCCAGCTAGCACAACAGCAACTGAGAGGACGTCTTGAGCCCCAAAACCAGAATATTTCATATTAGAAGAGAAGGGTGTTATAAAGGTCCAACCTGCTGTTACAGCAGCTCGATTCGAACACTTTGTAACGTAAATTTTCTTCCTCCTAGAGGAAACAACCTTGTTAGCCAGGGATCATAGGTTGTCACTATAATAAAAAAAAGAGTCCAAAAAGCTTAGGTTGAGGGGGTTGAAGAAGAAGGATGTATACTCCGTGTTGGTTATCTTTTTTCTGGGCTTCCATAAAAAGAGGAACAAGGACTCATCTAAACTTTTTTTAAAGGGGTTAAAGCTAAGCTCCCCCGTCAAAAAATTAAAGAAGTCCCTGTAAAGAGATTTGTTGTAGGGCTGTAAGAAAAAAGAGGTCTTGTCGTAGTACTTCCAAGACGTCGTCCTCAAAAACGCAATTTTTGCAACCAAAAGGAAGCCGAGAGGTTGGATCCAAAAGCCAATACTATTTAGTCTGGGGAATGCAACATCTTTTGAGCCTACGTGGTAGGGTATCAAAAAGTTAGCAAACCCTCCAAAGAAGATAGGGACAACCACAAAGAATACCATGATGAGGCCATGAGCAGTTGCTACTTGAAGATACTTTATCGAATCCCCCTTAAAAAAAGGGCTTCCTGGATAGGCCATCTCAAGACGGATCATGGTAGCTAAGGCAGCTCCTGAAAGGCCAGTCCACATGCTAAAGTAAAAATAGTTTAATGCAATCCTTTTGTGGTTTATGGTATAAACATGCTTTTTAAAAAAATAACGGTATCTATCAAAGGCTCGCTTAACTTCTCATTTCAATTCTCGTAGGGCAATAACTGAAAAATTTCCGCGCATGTAAGCAAGTTGGTTTAACACAAAAATAAAGTAAAGTCAAGAGTGCTGAAAATTGTAATTGGCTTCTTTTAAAAAGAAGCCACGCAAAGCCTTGCATTGTAAAAAGAGTTTGCTCAGGGCCGCTTTCGTAGGAAGTTTTAAACTTACGAAAATCGACGTGAAAAGAGACAAAGTGCCTGGTATCCCTAGAAGATGAATCAAGGAAGTTTGTCTAGGCTAGTCACCAAGACTAGCTCTAGGCAAACAACCCAGAACACCACTACGAATCCACCGAAGCCACTGTTGCACTGCTGCGTATAAAGAAGGTATTCAACCCAACGGCAAGGTAATAAAAAAGTACATGGTACTTTATAAGGACCCCCGTTAGAAAATCTAAATTCATGAAGAACACATTAACGAGTAAAAAACTAGCCAAAAGTTACTTTTTTTATTATTTCTAGTTTAAAAAGGCACTGCTCCAAAAGTTAAACAAAAACCTTGCGAAGTTAAAAGCAGACTCATTTTTAAAGTCAAAAAAAAATCAAGAAAAAGTGCTATAGTAATAAGTTCTGAAGAAGTACTTAATGTAAGGATAGATGGCAAACCAATTTAGGAGGTACAAGATGATGGCATTTTGTGTGCAGGTACCGGCGATGTAGTCTCTGGACTCATTGTTTTCAAGGTTTTTTGCAAAATTAAAAAATCAAACAAATACGATAAAGAGGATGTGAAGGTACTTTGCAATGCCGATTAAGAGCACATAGCTGTTAACAGTTCGGGATTTCCTAAAGTCAGAATCGAGTGCAAAGTCGCTGTGATTAAAGGATCATTCAAAGAAGCCACAGTAGTTTACAATACTAATATACTGGTCAGACTCAATTAAAAAAATAATGATGACGAAAAGTGATGTTGTGTTAAAAATAAACATGTTAAAGCGCTTCCTTAAGTTTAGAGAGGAGACCATGCTAAAGCATAGAATTAAAAAAGTGAGGGCGAGCATTTTAAAAAAAAAAAATCTTAAAGAGATCAGGTGGAGTTTAAAAAAAGCCTGGGGGTCGTAGCTGTATACGACCTCAGAGCTTGCATTGAAGGTCAGGAAGATGAAGGCTGAAAAAACAAAGCCCTCGATAAGTCAAAAGATGCTAAAACTCCTCTTCCAAAACCTTTGCAGAGCCTCAGTATACTTTCCATAGGTATACTTTTTTCCAAAAAAATTAAAGCCAGAGATAAAGATGTATAAAAAAGCACCTCAGCTACCTCAAACAAAAAAGAGTTTGGATACGGGAATGTTTTCTAGCGTATATGAGAATAGAAGGTAAAAAAATAAAAAGACGACAAAGAAAAAGGAGATCCTAAAAAAAATAAAGAAGTTTTTTTTTTGTTTCTTTAGGGTTGCTTTAGTGTAGGTAAAGAGTGCTGTAATAAAGTTTTTTGTGTGGACAAGGTTCCTCGATAAGATAAAAATACTAAAGAAGGTAAAGAAACTAAAGAGGTTAAACCTCTCAAAAAAAAAAATAAGCTTTGTATTTATTTCTTTAAAAAAAAAAAACTTACCAAAAAAGTGGTATGAAAATTCTCGTGAATACTTATTAAAAAATAGAAAGTCTGTGGTCTCTTCTATGCATTTTAAAAAAAACAAAAAAAAGTACAAGGGAGGCGGGAGTCGAACCCACGATGTCAGTTTTGAAGACTAAAGTTTTTCCGTTGAACTACTCCCCTAGAGTGTAGTGCCCGAATCTTAAAAATTTTCAAAGAGATCAGTATGCACCTCAAATTTTTTGTTATTTTTCTTTATAAAAAATTTATAAAAAAAAAGGCCTAGGAAGAATAAAAAGAGTAGGTAGTTGTAGGTAAACTTCATGCTCATAAGGTAGAAATAAAAATAAAGGCCCACGACCGTCAGTACCGTTAATCAGATGCAGAGATAAACCCCCGTCCTATATGTCTGCTTATTCCTAGAAAACTTACCCTTGTTATAGAGGTAGTTTTTTTTTGCAAAAAAAATTGAAATTTTTTTTAAGGGTAGCAGGAATGGAGCCTCAGGCTGAGAGGAGGCCTCAGCTTCTTCAATGGGGGCGTTGTTAAAGAAAAAAGAAGAATGCATAGCCTCGACATCGAGCTTTGAGTAGGTGCTGGTTTTCTTAAAGTCCTTCTCGTCGGCAGCCTGTCGGCATAGGAGTTTGACTGTTCAATCAAGGACCCTACGGGGTCGATAAGTTTTAAGTTTTGGGCCTCGGGGCTTGCATATATGGTCGTTAGGTACGCCCAATAGTCCTTTATTTTGTTCTCATTTAAGAAGACGATGAAGTCGTTAACCTTGTTTTTTTTAAAAAAATGAAGGACGTAGGCATTAAAATAGTAGCTGGTCTCGGCGGGTTTAAAAGAGCCCTTACTAAAATAAATAGCATTGAGCGTTGTCTTAGTTATGACGTGGTTCCTTATTAGGAAAAAAAAAAAAGAATTATAAAAAGTAGTGCTGGCCCTTAAAAAGTTATTCGAGGTGAGGAAGTCACCTTTAAAAAAAAGAGCATTGGCACGCTTCATCTTAAAATAGTTTTTATTCTTTAGGTCATGGTCGATGAAGAGCTTTTTTTTTAAGTAGCACCCAAGGACCGCTCTCTTAAAGAAAGGAACGTAGGTTAACAAAAATAAAAAGATGTTGTGAACAGCCACGCCCCTGTGGTGCATATGTACGAAAAAAAGATCAAGGGAGCTGACGTCTTTTAAGTTATCGGCACCGATCCTAATCTTCTTTAATAAAAAATCGGCAGTCAAAAAATTTATCCTTTCAAAAAAATAAAAAAGGGACTTCATATAAAAAAAAAATCACCATTAGAAGAAGAGGTTAAACAAAAATTTTTTAGAAAAAATGGATCAGAAATCTAAATAATAAAAATAGTTAGACGTCTTGATCTGGTTCTTGTTAAAAAAATGAATTAAAAACATGAACTCGTTCAAGACGGCATTTAGCAAAAAATTAAAAAAATTAAAAAAAACAAAGATAAATCAAAAATACAAAAAATGTTCAACGACAAATTCGTTTAAGAAATTTAAAAAGTCTCAAAACATTTCTAACCGCGCCCCGTTCTGGGTGCATGCATTGGTCTGTTCACCTTGCTCCACCGGCAAGTTCCCATACCGGTACCTTGTGTCAACTTCACTCCGATCATTTCAAATGGTTTCGCCTTTACTCTTCTTTGTGCTGACAACAAGTAGCTTGTTTAGAACACCGGTGTTTGGTGCACCGGCGAGTTTTTTTAAAAAAAAAAATGGGTAGGGTCACATCCTAAATTCAGCTTCTAGATTTAAAACTCTTTGAGCGTGATGGGCAGTGTGTGCAGGACTTGACTTATATTTCACCGCACATACTTATTTGCGATTACTAACGATTTCTTCTTCATGCTTCCAAGTTTCAGAAAACAATTCGTACTGTGGTAATTTTTTAAAAACTAAAGGTTAGAGCTTTGTTTTTCTATTGTTTTTACCATTGTAACACGTGTGTAGCCCAGCGTACGCAGACCGTAAGGACTTTGACTTCAGCCTTCTAGCTAAAATGAATAATTCCTTAATCATTTATTTTGTATTAAACATACAAAACAAGGGTTGCGTTCGTTTATAAAACTTAATTCTAAATTTCAAAACACGAACTGACGACAGCCATGCAATACCATCTCTTTTTTTCTAAAAATTTTAGCCATGAAGCTTAACTAAAGAAAAAAATTTAACGCTGCTAAGGTTTTACGTGGATTATCGCATTAAACCACATGCTCCACCGTTTGAACAAGTCCCCGCCAATTCTGTTAAGTTTCTGACTTGCGGCTTTACTACCCAAGCGGAGTATTTTTGTGTTAACTTAGTATTAAATACTCATCTTTTACAGTATAGACTACTAGGTTTAAAATGCCTTTTCATTACCTATACTTTCGTGATATAGCGTCATTTTTTAATTGTTAGTCGCTTTCGCGTCGAATGTTCCTGTAAACTCCCTGTATTTTATCACTAGTTTACAAGCTCAACTTACATAAAAAAAAATCACTAGTCCTTTTTATTAATATCTTTTTATATAAAAATAGTTATTAATTGTTATGACCGCCGACTCACTCTGTACGCTCAATAAGGACGATTAACGCTAGCTACTCATGTATTACCGCGGCTGCTGGCACATGTATTGGCCATCGCTTCTAACAAAACTTAGCTTAATTATACTCGTTTCTGGCCTGCGTTTAAAAAAAGTCAAAGAGGCATATCCCACATTGCTGCAGGCACCTCACTTATTTTCTTCGCAACATCAATTTGCTGGGTCACGCTTAAGCGCATTGCCCAAAATTCCCCACTTCTGTCCGAGATAAGGTCTTTCACATACCTGTATGTGGCTGATTCTTCTCACAAATCAGCTAAGCGCAGGAGGCCCAAGTGGCCCCCCTTCGAATTCGAAGCGCTCTATATCTTTTTTCCTATTGGATCAAAAAAAGAGTTCAATACTTAAGTATCGATTTTTTTAAAAAATTTTTTTTGGGTGGCATTAAACTTCTTAAAAGGAAGAAAACCTAGCCTATCTAAGGTACAATACGAATAAAAAGACATATTTTACGCACCAATACGCTATTTTAAAACTAGATCTTTGCATTTTAAGCAAAGAAGAAGGTTCTTGTGTAAAATAAAACTTGCGTGTGTAATGCATTTGATTAGCGTTAAATCAAAGCTAAGATCACACTCCTAAAAAAGAATTCTTACATCCAAGTATGCAGCCTGGCTGCAACTAAAGAGCTGGCCTACCAGCAAAATTTTTTAAGTCCGTAGTCCGTCTCAAACCTATTCTTAGATTCTGTAAACAAGAGCTTGGGCAGGCCAAAGTGCTGTCATCAAATTAAGAAGTGCTCGAAGGGGAGGATGCAGAGCTTAATGGGCATGTGGTGATGGTATCGTCCACAAATTTCAGCACACTGACCATAGTAAAAGCCTACGCTATCGCAGTAGAAAGTATGGTGTGTGGCCCTTCCAGGAACGCAGTCAATCTTTATTCCTAGGGCAGGAATGAACCAAGAATGGATCACGTCGTAAGAGTTTGAAATAAGGGTGATGTTTACGTGGGAAGGGAGCACTAGAGTTTTTTTAGTTCTCAAGAGTCTTCTAGAAAGCTGAACTGAAAAATTTTCACTTCTAAGCTTATTTTTTTTAATGCACCTGTAAAGGCTCGTAGCATTAAACTCCAGGCTCTTTATGATTTTGTTAGCAACCAGATAAGGCTTGTCCGTAAACTTGATGGAGGCAGTATTTGCGCTCAAGTCATTCTTGTCTAGCCTTATTCTTAAGGGGATGTTTTTTTTTCTTTTGTATCTTTTTTGCTTCAGGGTTAAGTAGAAGAGGTCGGTGTTCATCTTCTTCTCCACCGTAACGGTTGCATCGAAAGAGACGTTGAGGATTTCATTATCAAAAGCTTCCATGTTTAGGGGGAAGAAGGCTTTGGTAATTAAAATTGGCCTCTTCTCAAACACCCGCTTCTTAGTGAACCTAGAAAAGTCGCCGTAGTCCGTCCTCTTCGTAGTAAGATTTACGTACTTAGGTTTTTTTTCTAAGAAGGCATTGCTCACGAGGGCATCGATGTCGTATAAGAAGTTTTTAAAAAATTTTCTGTTTAAAAACATAGTCTTATTTAGGGCATTGAACAAGGTGTCGCTCTTCTTGCCCCCAATCTTCTTCTTACCAAAGTGATTGAAGACGATGCTTTCGCACAATCAAGAATCGCCGCCCTTAAATAAGAAGTTATCACAGAAGATGTCGTTCTCTAGAAGTACAGTAGAGTCGTTTGTTTTAGCTAAGTTAAAGCCTAGGGTCTTGTCGTCAAACTGGTTGTAGGGCATGAAGCTTAGGACGGAGGCCTTAAACTTCTTAGCAGTCACTACGTCATCAATAAAGTGGATGTTATTGCTAACTTTAAACTTCTTTAAGCTCCTCACGAAGGTTTTTCAGTACTTTGAGGTTCAGCTATTTTGAGCCCTAATCCTTAAAGCATAGAAGTAGTCATCAGCAACCTCGATTGAGTTTCCCGTATGGATGAGCCACTTGTTTCAACCAACCTTCTTTGGGACCGTCAACAGGTCGAGGATGTTCTTCAGCTCAAACTTATAAATCCAGTATCACTGCCTAGCACGAATGCAACTGGTAAAGATGGTGGACTCGTTTTGCCACTCCATGAGCCTTAAGATAAAATTAGAATTTACGAGAATGTTAAAGCATCAAATAACGGGCACGATGCAAGCTAAAAAGTCACCCCACTTTCCGTGAGACCTAAAACTAGTATAGATTTTTGGGCGCATTTTAAAGGTTCTAGCCCTGATGGACCTGCTAATGAAAAAAAAATACAGGGATCACAAGTATGTAAACCAAAATCATCACCAATACTGCCATTGAGCAATGTGGATGACGACGTCGGACTTCAAACAAGAGAAGCCTGTGCTAAAGTTGGGGGTAAATACAAAATCTGTGGAAATACAACCTCACAAAAAAGAAGTAGGAAGGGGCGTAAAATTAAAAAAAAAACCCTCCAAGAAAAAAATCAAAAAACCCTGCTAGACTTACTTCTGCTGTTGTTTTTTTTTGATAGTAAGAAAAGAGCACCAAGATCACGAAGAAGATTGCTATGATCCAATAAAAAAAAGAATAGTTTAAGAGGGCGGCCTCGCTCAAGGGGGCGAGGGTGAAAGAGAAGGTCTTAACGTAGACGAGATAAAAATCAGTTGCAGTTGAGAGGCTGAGGAGGTAGAAGTTTATGAGGTAGGCGCAGAGCAGGCAGGACGAGACTATCAATAAAAAGATAGCAATGTTGGAGGCCATCGTGGTGTTGCTATAGTAGTAAGACCTAAGGTACTCGCTAATGACGCCAGCGTATATGCTCTTCCTTGCCTTTTTGGAATCAAAAAAAGAATAGTAAAGTATGTTGAAAGAATAGAAAAGGCCTGTGATGCAGCTTAGCAAAATCATGCAAAAGATAGCATCTCTAAAATAAAGCACGTCTGAAATCATGAACAAGAGTGTCTTCGAATAGAATCCAAAAAAGAAGGGGAGCCCGCTGAGGTTAAGTAATGAGAAGACTAAAAAAAAAAATTCAGCTGGAAGATACTTAAAGAAAGATCCCATCCTCCTCAAGTCTTGATAGCTCTTTGAAAAGCGTATTAAGTTTCCGACGCAGAGGAACGAAATAGCCTTAAAAAATCCATGCACGAAAAGATACACTATGACGAGCTTAAAATTTCCAAAGCTGCACAAGAAGATTAGGAATCCACAATGGCTTATAGTAGAGTAGGCGAGTATTTTTTTTAGGTCTGTTTGGAACACTGCAGAGAGGCCGCCAGCGAGAGCTGTTAGGGCTCCTACGAGTGCAGTAACAAGCTTAAAGTAGAGGCTGAGCTCGAGGATGGGGTAGAACCTCATGATGAGGAAGACACCTGCGGACACGAGCGTGGCTGAGTGAATTAGCGCAGAGGCGGGGACGGGAGCTTCCATAGAATCTGGGAGCCATACATGGAACCCAAACTGGGCAGACTTAACAAAGGCTGCAAAGAGCAAGCAAAAGGAGATGAGATTTCAGGAATTTATTTGGGGGGTGGAGCCTAGCTTCATCTCAGAATAGAGATGGGAGACGTTGAGGATGGCCTCAAAATTAAGGTCGTGCACGTTGGCATAAATTAAAATTAACGCAATGAGGACGGCCGAATCACTAAACTTATTGAAGGAGAAGGCCTTAAAGGCTGATTTGAAGGTAGGGGCTCTTTCACCTCAAAAATTAATTAGGAAGAAGGAGGTTATACCAATCAGCTCTCAACCAAAAAAAAAAACAACGAGGTTTCCCGAATTTACTAAAATAATCATGCTTGCAATAAAAGCGTTTATGAGGGAGATGAGGCGGCTGATATGGGGCTCGTACCTAAAATAAGAATACGTGTATAAGTTCACGAAAACACCTATCGTCAAGGTTAGGAGAGTAAAGCTGTAGGCTACCGTATCGATGTAAAAGCTAAAGTTTACGAGGTAGCCTGCTGAAAGGGGGAACCACCTGAAGAGGTGAATCGCAATCAGTTTATTTTTTATAAAAAATAAATTAAGGTTGGACAGGCTATAAGCTCAAAAGAGGCCGATGGAGGTCGTGTTTAATAAGAAGACGCCCTTAGAGCTTAAAAAGTGTTTAAATAGGAGAGAGAAGATCACGCTTAGTGCGTAGAAGGAAAAGAAGAAGGAGAACATGTACTCAATAACAAAATCGTCGGAGGTGAAGTATGCATAAGCAGCGAAAAGGGCCTTGTAGTGAAGGATTGTAAGATATACAACGTTAAATGCCCCCAAATAGTACCAAAAACGCAGCTGCCGTGGGCTAGCTGAAGCGTTTAGGATCTTGTTCGTAGTAGCCGTCAACTTCTTCAAAAGGGTCGAAAGTACTCCGAACACGGTAAAGTTAAATTTTTAAAAATCAGGCCAGGGCCCGAGGAAACTTAGTGAAAATAGCTGGTAAAGAAAAGGTAGATCGTGGTTAAGCCGCACATAAATCCAGATCAGAAGAAGAGGTATTGATAAAGATCGAACAGGGGATTAGGCGTCCCCCACCCCGAAGCCCCCTAAAAAGCTGCTAGATTATCTAGCAACCTTTAAAAAATAAACTTCGTGGTAGGCTTTTCTAAAGAAAAAATCAAGGAAAAGAGGCCTTCTTAATCAGTAAAAGCTAGATAGCAAAACACGTAAAAGTAAGAGAACAAGAAGCCTCAGTTACCTCCAATCTGGTTGAAGAACCGTCCGTAGGGTAGGAATGAGGGTGTGTAGAGGCAGCACATGATGAAAAAAAAGTAGGTGATCTGGTGGTAGAGGTTTGAGTCGATTGAGATGCTAAAGGGTGTGGCAGTATTTTTTTTAGCTAGTACGGTAGAGGAGATGGTGAGGGTTTTTTTCCCATAGCTATTCTGATCTGATACTCCGTGAAGGTTAGGCTGGTAGTAAAGCGTTACGAAAAAGAACAAAAGGCCAAAAATTCCTGTTTTGTGGAAAGGGCAAGCAATCAATCATGCCATGAAGGGCCTAAAATATCAATGGGGTGCAACGCCGTAGAACCTAACATCGGTAGAGAGGCCAATGTCGCCCCACATAAAGATCTCGTAGCTTAGGGCTTCGGGCTCCTCAAAAAGTAAAAAAAAGGCGAGAGTGATGAAGACCAGCAGGACAAAGAAGTTTGTAAGCTCGTTTGAGAGGGCCTCGTCCCATCAAAGCATCTCAGAGCTAAGGCCGTCGTAGAAGGGCTCGTTCTTTCAGTCATAGTGGATGTCTATACCATGCAGCAAACCAAGGAAGCTGAGGTAGAAGGCAGACACGTAGTGAGCATAAGCCAACCTTATGAGGGTGTCGGTGTTTAGCTGCTTGTCCGTAAACAAGAATCAGTAAGCCTTGCCCTTGAACATGAAGAAGGTATGGAAGATGTTTGCTGCAATAGTAAGAGTAATCTCACTAAGGTGTGTACAGCAAAGAACAAGGCCAAAAAAAACGACAACCTGAAAAACCAAGAAGGAGAAGACTCCGCTCTTTCAGGACGCCTCGGTCTCGAGGTCGAAAACATTTAAGTAAAGCTTTCTGAGTAGGTGGAAGTAAGAAAAGATGAAGATGAGGTCGACGCCCCTCTCGTGTAATCAGAAGAAGTCGTCGGTGTAGAGATCCTCGATATCCTCTTCGTCACGTACGGTAGGGATGAGCATGGGCTCGGGCACGGAGCTGAAAGCCAGCATGGTTCCAGATACGAGCTGAACTATGATCGTCATAAAAGTAAAGAATCCGAAGAGGGAGAAGACCTCGTGGAAGCTAACCCTGAGGTTCTTAAAGTAGTTGAAAATGTTTAAGATGCTTAAGTTAAAGTAACCCCCCTGCCTGAACACGGAGTAATCAAAGAAGCCTAGTGTTTTTTCTTTATTCCACCTCACCTAAATCTACGCTGCTGCCGAGCAGAGCGATAGCCACCTCTAAAAGAGGTAGCTTTTTCTCTTCAAAAATGTGTGCTTTGAAAGCTGTTGTTTTTTCTTTATGCTAAAAAAGGTCTTTATTCTCTTTTTTCTTTTAGAAAAAGAGGGCTTCGATTTCTGAACTCCCACTAACTTAACAAAAAAAAGATGTCTTTTCTAAGAAATTTCGGGTCTCCAAGAGGGTTAGGGTCTACCTAAAGGAGATGAGTCGGTACAAGAAGACGTTGAGGCCGTGATTCGAGTTAAGCTCCAGCTCGAGCCTCCAAAAAAAAAAAAGCTCAGGCTTAGGTAGTCCATCTCAATGGCCCTCGTGTCGACGGGGCTCGACCTGTTTAAAAACTTTAAAAAGTTCATGTTCTTCCTCTTAAGCGTTAGGAGGTTGCGAATACTCAGGCTGAGGTCCCTATCTAGCTTGCGTGCCAATACACGAGCATAGTGGCCTATCTTTTCTTTAAAGAAGGTAAAGATCGGAAAGAGCTCGGAGAAAAAGATGCAAGACACAAAGGAACCAAACTTTAGGTTGGGGGCCTTGCAACGATGCGATTGAAGTTTTGGTAAAGATAGCCCTGCCTTATGAAGAAATTTAGATAGCTGACGTTAAAAAAGTAAAAAAAGAGAGAGGCAGCATCGATGAACCTATTTGCCGCGCAATTGCAAATCTCCAGGGTAGACTTTCTCTTTAGCTTCTTTAGGAATAGGTGGACGTGGGATCTCGTAACTTTACGCCCAAAATAAAATTTACGCATGAAAAAGAGGATTTCTCGCCTCTTTAGCTTAAAAAATTTCTTACAGTCTACGGCCTGCATGCCGCCCTCGCCCTCCTCGTCCGAGTCCTCGCCCTCAGCGTCCAAGGTCTCCTCGTCCTCCACGACCCCCTCGCCGTCCGAGGAAGCCTCTTCCTCGTCGTCCGAGGAAGCATCCCCCTCGTCGTCCGAGGAAGCCTCCCCCTCGTCGCCCGAGGAAGCCCCCCCCTCGTCGTCCGAGGAGTCAGTAGCGGCCAGGAAGGAGCTCTTTTTAAAAAAAAAATCAAAGCCCTCCCCCTCTTCCTCCTGCGCAAGGCTGCCGTCCTCGATGAATCGTAGGCTCGCCTCTTCAAGGCCTTCCGAAGCATCGAGCTTATCCCCGGTGATCGAGGAAAGCGCCTCTGCAGCTTCAAAGCCAAAAGAGTCGAAAAAAAAATAGTGCTCGCGCTTAAGGCTAACAATGTACTCGTGCTCATCCACGGCACTAAGGAGTGTAAAGAGGGCGGGGTCGAGGTCCTCTAGCCTGCTCAAGAAGATGCTTGCATCATAGGCCCCATCGTACATCAAAAAAAAAAAGTTTAAATTTAGGGCGTGCTGAGAAAAAAGGGCGCGAAGAAGTACCTCGTCGGGGATCGCCGCCACTGTGGGCTCTTTAGGGATCACTGGGGTGTCTAGCTGAAGTTCTTGTAAATCTAGAGGTGAAGTTTCCAAAAGCTAATTTTTTTATCTAAGGCTAAGCTTTCTTCTAACTTTTTTAGAAACAGCATACTTAGCCTTTAGGTAGATCTTAGTAAAGCCCTGATCAAACCCAACGTGGCCCGTGAGCATCTTTTTTTTTTTTTTAGTAACCCCCTTGGCATCGCTCCTAAGGTTGCCAAGTAGGCCCTTCGAGGTTGCGTAGAGGTCGAGGTAGAAGACGACCTTTTTTTTTTTTAGAGTGTATTTGATCCATTTTCGAGAGTGCATTCACTCACTAAATCATTGGGACTTTCAGAGATAGTTTATGTACTCGCAGAGGAAGCAAATTTTCTGCTCGGGGCCGCCGTACTTACCAAAAATCTTCCTAACATTTTTTTTTTTATAGTCCCTCAGGATAAGATTAGATCTGTAGCAAGAAGAAGCGTTGGACCACGTACGCTGCCCCCGACAAGGAAGGCCCTTAAAGTGGCGCCAACTCCTGTAGCTTCAAATTATGTTAGCGGTTACGATATTGGCAGCTTGGCGATCGAAGATGCTTAAATTTTTCGGAAAGATTTTAAAAAAAAAATCTAAAAAAAAAAGATTGAAGTCTTCGAGGTCTACGACCTGGTAAAGATCCAGGGGGGCGTTGTACTCAAAGCGCTTTAAAAACTTTTCAATTGTGGGCCCCTTTACACCAGGGGCCTGCTTAGAGAAGAAGCTATGGTAGCTTACGACATCCTTAAGCACGACATCATTTAACCTTAAAATTTGATCCAAGAACTAAAAAAATATTTTTTTTAAAAGAGTTCGAGACTCGTGGACACCTTGGCCTCGTTCTGAAAGTCCTCTAGGTCCTCATCGATGTTACCCTCGTCGTCCGAAAGCTCCTCGTCTATCTTAGCTTCCGCATCGAGCTCTGCCTGAGTTTTAAAAAGATAGTAGTAGATAAAAAAGAAAAACCAGCCCTGGTACTTAAAGACAAAGCAGGAAAGGACGGAAGCATCGTCCTGCTTCACCTCCTTGGCTTCGAGCCAGTACGCCTCTAGGGCGTACTTATCGAGGTCGAGGGCATAGTCTTCGGCCCAGGTCTCGCGGTCATTTACCTCTAAGAAGCGCCAGCTCACATAGTTTTTGTTTTTAAAAAATATCGTTAAGCAGTTCTTTAGGAGTAAGATCTCGCCGTTAGACTTTTGAAAAGATTCCTTGGAATCTCAAACATCGTTCCAAAATTGAAAAACGCCCTGCCTATCAGGTAAGAAAGTACTGCTTTGACCCAAGAGCTATTCTATCTATTTTTTTTTTATGGGAAAAAAATAAGGTTTTCGTGAGAAAGCAAACTCTCCAGCTTTTCTACAGACTACGAGCTCGCCCGAGCGCGCCTTCTTTAGGAACCTACCGTTGTGGACCTTTAAGCCGACGTCCCAGAAGTGTGGGAGGATGTGGGAGCTTCTAAGTAAGAAGAAGCTCAAAACCTTCTCCCCTGCCAAAGTGCCCTCGAGCAGGGCGCGCTTCGTGCTCTTACAAAAAACAAAGCCCTTTCAAGCAGATCTAGACAAAAGCTACTCTCCTTATTTCTTAATCTTCGCTACTCAACCCCAGGGGAGCGCTCAGGTTTAGGAGTCTTGGTACGCCCCCCGTTTGGATGGTCCACGGGGTTCATTGCTACCCCCCTTACGCGGGGATTAGTTCCGTTAAAGAAGTTAACTCCAGCGAGCCCAAGGACTCTCTTGTTATTTTGGGTATTCGAATTTCGGCCCATGACGGCCAGGCCCTCGGAGGGTACTCGTATAATGAGTCCCGAGGGGATGGTCATTACGTAGAAGGTTTTGCAGAAGCTCTGATAAAGGATCTTAAAGTATGTTCCGGCCGCTAAAGCTAACCTATAGAGGACCCTCGAGGGGGAGAGAAGGTTAAAAATAACGTCGTTAACCCTTAAGACCCTCAGCATGACGTAGGTTCCGAGGCCACGAATATAGAACTTCCAGCCCCCCTTTTTGTAGTAGTCATGCTTGGTAGGTAGCGTCTTGAGGGTCCTACCAACAAAAAAACCGGCGGGGGCGATGTAGTAGGATAGTGAGTTATAAGAGTCCCTGACGAGGGCAACGTAGGGTTTTTTTTCCTTCCAAAAAGAGAGCTTGGTTATGAGGCAGTTACGGCCCATTTCAATGCGCGCATAATTGATAGCGAGGTCGAGGTTTTTAAACTTCTTGCGCTTGCATCGCATGCTGACCTTGCCCGTATTGTTCCTACTAGGGTTCTTTGGTATGTAAAATTTAAAGAGCTGGTGCTTTCGGTATGAGAAATAGGTTGAAGTTGTTGAAAAGAATCGAGCCTTCGATTTTTTACTTTTTTTTAACTCGTACACGTTAAAGTTAAATTAGGCCCGGCGTAGGCAAAAAATTAAGAAAAAAAGGATGCCAAACCTGTTTGTTGTTCGCTTTAGGCTCAAAAGCCCAAAAAAAGCGTCCAAGAATTTAGGTTTGGAGTCCACGAGCCCCCGCTCAAAGTTTACAAGCCCGCGGCCTGTCGTCTGGGCAGCGCAGTCTTGTACGAGGTGGCCCATTAGCTGGGCTGGCTCTGCTTCAGCAGCATTCTCAAAAAACGAGGGTATCTCTAAAAAGTTATTAAAGAAAAAAAAGTGGTCGAGAAAAAAGACCCCGGGGCGCGTATGGTAAAATGCGCCAATAAAGCCAGGATTAAAGTTAAAGAGGTTGCAATAATAAAACTTAAAAAAAAAAAAAGACCTGAGGTAGAGGTTGTTTTTTCTACGAGAGTGCTTATCCAGCAAGTAGGTACCAGCATAGGAGCTTCCAAAAGCAAAAGCACCGCTGGAATTAAGCTTCTTTGCCTTCCTTTTTCCTCGTCTAAAAAAGCACCCTTTCACTCTGTCAAGTTCAATAAAGGCTCGGCGAATACTAGAATACTTTCTTTTCATTTATGGTCTTCATCAAGGTTTTTTGAAGTTGCAAAACTCCAAAAAAAAGAGCTTCGGCCGTGGGTGGGCACCTGGGACAAAGCATATCGACGGGGATGATCTTATCGCACCCCTTCACAACGGCATAAGAGTAGTGGTAGTAGCCCCCTCCGTTAGCGCAGCTGCCCATGGACAACACCCACTTTGGGTCGGCCGTCTGGTCATAGAGCCTTCGTAGGGCGGGGGCCATTTTATTCGTTACCGTTCCTGCAACGATGATCAGGTCGGCTTGGCGGGGGGTTGCTCTAAATATCACCCCAAAGCGATCAAAGTCGTAGCGGCTAACAGTTGCATGCATCATCTCTAGGGCACAGCAGGCGAGCCCAAAGGTTAGGGGCCAAAAAGACCCTTGCCGAGCCCAGGAGATTAAGTTATTAGCAGATAACTTTAAAAAATCAGCCTTCAAAATTATTGCCCAAAGATGGCCCTAAACTTCCTTCGTACGCGCTTAGCCATCTCGGGGGGCCTCTTTATACCATAGATGGACCTGCGCTTAGTCTTGTCTCGCACACCTAAGAAGTCCGAAACACCCCGAATGCAAGTATGCCTTACACCGGGAAGGTCCCTGCAGCCCCCTCCGCGAACTAAAATGGTAGAATGTTTGCGTAGGTTGTGGCCCGTTCCTGGGATATGAGCTACAACGAACTTCTTATTTGTGAGTTTGGCCTTGGCTACCGGCCTACGTGCAGAATTTGGCTTCTTGGGGGTTACGATCCTTGGCTTTAAGACGCTACCCTCTTTTTGGGGGCAGCAAACCAGGGCCGCACTCCTATTCCTTCGCCTGTTTCTCTTCTTCTTTAGATCGTTTTGATACAACGTTGACAAAATAAAATAAAAAAATTATTATCTATCATGAAGGAAAAGATGCCTAAAAAAATAAATTTAAAAAAATTAGGAAGGTCGAGTCTAAGAAAAAAAAAGCAAAGAATAGGAAAAAGTAAAAAAAATTAAAAAAATAAAGGAAGCTAAGTTCAGCTCTTATAAAAAAATTAAAGGAGTTTAGTACGGAGGCCTGCTTCCTATTTACAAAGGACTTTACGGTGCTTAGATAAAAGAAGAGCGTGGCCATGTTAAATCCTAAGAAAATAAGGATGAAGGCTAGGTTTGTTTTAAAGAATAAAAAAAAAAAAATTAAAAACTTTAGAAAAAACCCAAGAAGCGGGGGTATGCCTGCGAGGTTTAGGAAAAATATAAGAACGAAGAACTTAAAGAAAAAGATGTTGTTAAAGTAGTAGATTTGCGAAACGCTCTTAAGGAGCGCGACCTTGACGTTAAACAGAAAAAAAAAAAAGAGGGCCAGGGCTAAGAGATAGAGGGCCAAGTTTAGAAAGAAAATAGCCCCGAGTTTCGAAAACATAAGATTTATCATAAGGAGATTCAAAAAACTTGTTGAATAGAAGTATTTTCCAAAACTGAAAGCCAACTCACAATGAAGCAAATGAGCTCTCAAAAAACATAAAGGCCATCTGCGTAAATTTCGGCCCTCAACACCCAGCTGCTCACGGCGTCCTTAGGCTGATCCTTCAGCTAAACGGGGAGGTTGTAGAAAAGATGGACATCCACATCGGGCTCCTTCACAGGGGGTCAGAAAAGCTAATGGAGACAAAGCCCTACCTGCAGTCAATGCCCTACTTTGATAGGTTGGATTACGTATCGATGATGGTGCAGGAGCATGCTTACTGCTTAGCAATCGAAGCCCTGTTAAACACCACAAACTACACAGCTAACTTCGTGCTCGTTCGAACCATGTTCGATGAGCTAACTAGGATCTTGAACCACATGCTCGCAATTGCTTGCCATGCACTAGACATTGGAAGCATGTCATCTATTTTTTGGGCCTTTGAAGAACGAGAAAAAATCATGGAGTTTTATGAGCGAGTTTGCGGACGCCGCATGCACGCAGCCTTTTACAGGCCCAACGAGGTTAACCTAAACTTCTTATCCGTAAAGCTGTTAACTGACATCCTCGAGTTTAACAATAATTGCCTCACGACTCTTTCAGAGATGCATAACATCTTAACATACAATAAAATTTGGAAGCAAAGGCTCGTAAACATCGGAAGCATCTCCTACAAGGATTGCCTAGACTTTGGATTGACGGGGGTGATGGCACGATCGACAGGTATCAAGAGAGACCTGAGGATGGACGCCTTCGACACCTATGCAAACTATTACTACCTAAACTTTAGGAGCTATACTGGGCAGGCTGGAGATTCTTACGATAGGTTTCTGATTCGCATGAATGAGATGTCTGAAAGCATCAACATCATAAGCCAGGCTATCTTTAAGCTCACAACAAGTAAAAATACTTGTAGCCCAGCAAGCATCCTCAAGGCGCTAAACAAAAAAAAGTTCATCTCCCAAACCTACAAGAACGAGTACTCTTCGATGGAGAAGCTCATAACCCACTTTAAGTACTGAAGCGAGGGCTTTAAGATTCAAAGCAATTGAACCTACCAGGCCGTCGAGTCCCCTAAGGGCGAGTTCGGCGTAACCTTGGTTTCTGATGGCTCAAACAAGCCCTACAGATGCAAGGTCAGGTCCCCTGCTTATCACCACCTTCAGGTGCTTCCTAAGATGTCTAAGGGGCACCTCCTAGCCGACCTTTCGGCTTTAATAGGAACCATAGACATCGTTTTTGGAGAGATAGATCGTTAAATGATAATCAAGCTCAGCTTAATAAACATAGAATTTTTAAAAAGGATGCGCTATAGAGATTTCGAAAAAAAAAGAAAGATCCTCGAATGCTTAAAAAAAAACCAAAATCAAGCCAAGCAGCTAAGGAACCACCTATGGCAGCTTAAGGTATCAAAAAACAACAAGAGCAGGCTTACTAAACAGGTCGATAGGTGCTGCCTTACAGGCAGGACTAAAGCATACATCAAAAACTTCAACCTAAGCAGGCATGCAGCAAATCTGCACGCCTTCGAGGGCCTCCTCCAGAATACAAAAACAAAATCTTGATAAATGAAGCGCTTTTTAAACAAAATAAACTGCTCAATTAAACACAACAAAAGTAAGTTCAAGCTAACCTTCACTAAGTCTAAGATTCGAAAGAACTTCAAGAAGATGTCCATCGTAAAGAACGTGGGGTCCAAAAACATAGAATTTCACTTCAATAAAAAAAGAAGCATAAACACCTTCCTCTTCACTAAAGTAAAAAAGGCTTTGAATGGCTAGAATAAAGAAGATCGCCCTCGGTAGCTTTGGTTGTGAAACTTCATACGTCGTTAAGCATAGAGGGCGCTACGTTGCTGGAAGCCTCTACGAGAGAGACTTTTCAGGCAACACCACAACTCTAGCCACAAGGAGTCAAATAGACCCCTTTAACTTCTACGTAAACAGGCATACTCTCCTCCTCGAGGAGAACAACAAAAAGATAAACAAGAAGCTAAATAATTATGTGTTTGGCCGCTTCTTCCTCTTCTTCAAGAAGGTAACCTTCAAGGGTAAGGGCTTTAAGCTTAAGAAGACGAAAGAAAAAAAATTTAAATTTTTTTTTGGGCATTCCCACCCCGTCTACTTCTTTAACTTTAACCTCGTTGGAAAGAGAATAACCAAGCATAAGCACGTTTTTTTTTGCTCAAAGTACAAAAAGCTCAAAGCCATTCTAGGCCCCTGGGCAACAATCAAGCCCATAAGCTGGTATACGAAGCGAGGGCTAAAGTTTAGCACGCAAGTAGTACAGCAGCGCGAGGGAAAGAAGGCCCAGCAGTAGGCTAGTAGCTTAGGAGGTAGGACGCACCCAGGACGCCTGTGGTCGTGTTAATTTGGTTCTTCATAAAAAAGAACCTCAATTCTTTCTTTGTTTTAGAGAGGTACCCCTTTTTGATGCACACGTGGCGCTTCTTAGAATTACCCACAACCGACACTTTTCCCCTAACGTCGAGGAAAAAGCCCTTGACGCCGAACTTCGACCTCAACTTGTTAAAGAAGAAGGTCAAGAACAGGTCGAGCTTCCTCAAGAAGACCTTATGGAATTTAATCTGTATTCTTTCAAAAAGAATCTTTACATATGTTGCGAGGGCACTCAGGTCCTTAACTTTGAGGCACAAGAAGAGGACCTCAATGAACTCAGGGGTGTTAAAAGAAAACATCATGTGCTCAAAGAAGGGCTTTATGATGCCAGAGTACTTTAGGACAAAGATGCTGAAGTCCTTCCGAAGGGCTCTAGAAGAGATCACCGAAAGGCAGAAGTCCTCGCGGAGCTTCTGATTAAAGAAGCGCGAGAGGAACAGGAAGAAGAAAAAGCTCTTGTGCTTTCCCTGCTTGCTAGGCTCGTAAATGTAGCTTTGGATAGCCTCGACCAGGCTGACGGGGGTCTTGTTTAGCTCGCGAGCTATTTTAGGCCCCCTTAGGGTCTCGAAAAAGAAGTTCTCGGACATTTCAGAGGACTCAAAGTCCTCCTCGAGGCTCGAGTACACGAAGTAAAGAGCTCTAGGGGGAAGAAGAAGAAGAAGAAACTAAAGATGTTCTTAAAGAAGAAGAACGTCGCAAGCGCTTCAAGACAAAAAAGAAGGGCAGAAAGTTTTTCTCAAAGAGGGGGGCCTCCTCGTCGTCGGATGAGGAGGTTTCCTCATCGCCATAAGGCTCGAGAAGGGCTCCTTCGAGGACGAGGGCGTCGATAGGTCTTCAACCCCCTCCTCGACCTCCTCATCTTCGACCCTCCCGCCGTCGGGGGCCTCGGAAAGCTCGTCCACAAAGTAGGTCTCGAGCAGTGCTTGCTTCTGGCCGCAGGCGCCCAGGGCGGAGGTACCAAAAAAAAGGGCCTCAATGCTAGCCTCCTCGAGGTCTTCGTAGAGGGAGGGCTCTAGAAACTCCTGGTGGTCCAGCGAGTCTAGGTCCTCGGCATAAAAGCCCTCGTCGACGCCTAGGGGGTCCTGGCCGTTGACGAGGAGCCCGAGGGCTCCAGCTATGGGCTCTTCTTCACAAAAAAAGAAGGCCTGATCGAAAAAGAATAAGCCACCTACCCTAGGCACAGATTTTTTGATCTCGCGGGTCTTCAAAAAGAAAAAGTTATAAAAGTCGGCACCCGTCTCCGCCTCCTCTTCCAGATCGGGATCGGCGAGCACGGAGAGGGTTGCGTCCTCAGCCTCAGACAGGTCATCGAGCCCATGAAGCAGCCCCAGCTTGTGGCTCCCGTCTTCGGTGAGAAGAGGCCCAGAGAGCTCGTCTTGAAGGCCTCTTCTCAGATAGCCCTGCTTTAGGAAAAAATCGAGGCTTTTGGGATCGAGAAACTCGTAGTCTCCGACCTCAAGCCCAGCTAGCTCCTCGAGAAACTCAGAGAGCCAGTCGTGGACTATTATCGAGGGGTCGACCTTTCGTTCATGCATGAGGCGAGAAGCAGCCTAAGCTGTGCCCACGAGCAAAAGAAAGTTTTTTGAAGACTTGAGCCTCCTCCTCCTCGCAGCCCTCCTCGAGAGCGAGGTCGGGGAGCTCCCTAAAAAAATAAAGTAAGTTCCTACAGAAGGCTCGGCGTGAGCCTAGGGAACCTGTAGGGTCGTCCTCGACCTCAGCGTCCTCATGGAGGAGCTCGGACTCCTCCTCGATTCCGAGCTCGGCGAGGGTCTTTAAGAAGAAGGTAGGGGCCCTAAAAAAAAGGGAGGGGCCCTCTAGGTTCGTCCTAAAAAAAAAAAAAAAAAAATAGGCGAGGTCCAGGCCTCGGCCTCGTTTTTTAAGAAGGTACAAAAGTAGCAGCTTAAGCTTTAGTTTGTCTTCCTGAGTAGTTCCTAACAAAAAAAAATTATTTAGAAATTACCTCTTTCTGAGGTACTGCAAGATCTTTGTAAGTGTGGGCTCGACCCTGGTATTTGAAACTTTTTGCTAAAAAAAAGCCTTAGAAAGGAGGCGAGGGGCGTAAGTTTCCTATCGAGGAAGAAGAGGAGGCCTGCAAAAAATTCGAATAGGAAGAACTTTGAGACGGGGATGCTCCAAAAGGTTAGCATGCTGGCACTTAGATAGAGGTTGATCAAGGCCTTGTTCTTGGTCTGGTTCCTGTGTCTAAAGCATCATCAAACATAAAAAGTGTAGAGGTAGGCGAGCAGGGCCGTCAAGACCACAGCGGGGGCCAAGAAGGGGAGCTTTTGTTGAAGGAAGGAGCACTCGCAAAGGGGTTCGATGACCTCCCTGTGGTTTATAGAAAGGAAGAAGAGTCAGAAGCTTTTGTTTTTTAGGGCCCTAGTTTTATTAAAAAAAAAGGAAGCAACGTGGCTCATCAAAGAAGCGGCATACTCTAAGAATGCACGAAGCATTATTTGGGGGAGGGGTGTAGGCCGGGGCCTAGGAGCGTTCTTTTCTAGAACATTTAGATGAAGTAGACGATGACTCCAAAAAAGAAGGACATGAAGACGAAAGTTTCAACGAGTGCGAAACCCATGAGAGTACCGTTGAAGATGGTCTCGGCCTCATCAGGATTCCTTGAAACTGCGATATTGTAACCTGCGAAGAGGATACCTACGCCTAGAGCTGCTGCAGAGATAGGTAACATACATAAACCCAATACTAATGTTTTGATTGCTAGTACTAGTAACATATGCTCTGCGTTACTTCTTCAAAAACTGGTATACGATCTTCTTTAGGGCCACAAGCTTGTATTCAAAAAACTTCGAGTCTTGGTACTCGTAAGCAACGGAGCATATCGTGTTGTGAGCTCTGGCCTCGAGCTTTGCAAACTCCTCCTTTTCGATAAAATAGTAAAGGTACTTAAGGGTGTACTTTGATCTAACTTCGCGCCTGACCAAGAAGGGCTCGACGGCATATTTCTTCTTCGTCTGCTTCTTTAAGAACTTTGGCACGGCCTTCGTTCTAAAAAAAAAGATAAACCCCGTAAAGTCGAGGATCCAGTTCAAGACCACGTTGATGTTAACTCTACTGATGGTCTCGAAAATGAAACTGAAAAAGAAAAATATGTTCCTGCTCCTAAACTCAGGGGCTATGTCGCGCTCAACAGTCCCGTGGAGGAATGTCGACATAGCCGCCGTAAGTGCTTTGAGGGACGTAAGCTTCTTGCCCCGCCTAAAAAAGTAGGCGTTAAACTTGTTTATGTAGGTTTTTTTGAAAAAAAAGTCCTTGTTCTTCTTGTGGAAAGGCGCCTCTAGCTCCCTCGTCTGTTCCCCGTAATAAATCTGCAGGAAGTACTCCTGGAGTGGGCGCCTCTTTTCGTAGATATCTTTGAAGGGGAGGTCGACCACGTCGATCTGGAGGGGGAGGGGGTAGATTTTATTAAAGAAGAGCTTATCGACCTCGCAAGCCTCGAAGGTCTCATAGTTAAAGACAAAGTTTCCGGGGTTCCCCTCTTCCTCAGCCCATAAGTATCGGCCTGGCCTCTGGTATGGTAGGATGCTGTCAAGCCACTTTTGGTAGGCTTCGGGATCCAGGCCTGGCCATCGTCAAGGCCCCAGAAGTCCCGTTGCTTCGTGGTAAAGAGGTCCCAAAAACAACAAAAAAACAAAAAAGTCTTGTTGAAGAAGTAGGGGTTGCTCAAAAATCTTTTCTTAGGGCCCTTTAGGTCCTCGAAGGGCTGGGCTTCACGCTCGTCGGCGACCTCGAGGTCTGGAACCCCTGCAGGGGTCTCGGGGCGAGGGCCCAGCTCCCCTAAGAAGGTTTCGGAGCGCACGTACTCAGCTAAAAAAAACTTAAGGAAGTCGAGGCCGCGCCCCTTGCGAGATCCAAAAGCGGGCTTGAAGGGGACGAAGAGGAGGCCCTCGACGATGTCTAGGTCGCCGCGAAAGAAGCGCTCGATAAAAACTTTATAGGACACCTTGAGGTAGGACCAGGCCCACGCCGAAGCCTCAAAGGCTCGACTGAGCCGGGCCCTGCCTATAGGTTCGAAAGAGGTCGACGGTGGTCTTAGAGAAGCCCCCTCCTAAAAGGAGGCTGCGGGCCTCCTCGCTGAGAACTTTTTTGGGGCGAAGGTGCTCCCCTATAGTTTGAGGGTGCTCCTGGAGGAAGGGGCGGCGAAGCCTGGAGGGCTAGGAGCCCGATCTTGGGCGAAAAGGCTGCGTGGGGCCTTAAAAAGATTTGGCTGATGGGGGCGTACCGAGCTCGTCGAGGTTTAGCATGAACTTAACTCTGCCCCTATACTTGCTGTCGAGGGCGCGCTGCTCCTCGACTTCACACCTCAAAGAAGCACAGAGGTTGAGCCTCACAACTTTTCAGAGGATGTCTTTGGGGGATGAGAAGGGACTTCGATCTTGGGTCGAGCTTTGGGGGGTTTGCAAGGATACAGCTTAAAAAATAAAAAAATCAAAGAAGGAGATCAGGGCTACGTTCAAAGTACAGAAGCCGAGTCAGATAAAAAAAAAGTACTTCCAAGAGAGCTGAAGGAGCTGATCGAATCTATACCTGCGAGGGTTCCTCGCAAGAGGATCCCAAGGGCACAGAAGGTGGCGGCTTTTAAAACAAGGGACAGGAAAACCACTATGGACTGCTCAAGATTGGAATTGAACCAACGACCTTTAGATTTTCAGTCTAACGCTCTACCACTGAGCTACTTAAGCTTTGCTCAGCCCCCGCTACCTTAAAAAAAAGAGCTGGCCAACAAGTAAACCAAGAACGTGCTGTTAATTACAGAACTTATCGAAAAGAAGCAGTTGAGGTTGTCGTACGTCGTGAGATAAAAAAAAAAAAAAAGGACGAAGACGGGGACGAAGAAGAAGAGAAGGTACGAGAAGTACACAAAGAAGCTCGTAAAGAACACAAAAAAAAGAAAGAAGAAGCCCGAAAGGTAGTTAAAAAAAAAAAATACCGAATAAAAGAAGGTTACGAAGAGGGGGAGGCCCTTATAGACCTCAATTTTGAAGAAGAAGAAGGGGGGGAGGCCAAGCTTGAACACGGCTGCTAAAAAAAAAATAAAAAAGGTAAAGAAGAGGCTGTTTTTGTTATAAAGATAGTCGTTGTCAAGGCAAACGCTCACCAAGAAGTTAAGGGTTGCTCAATCCGTGGTCCCGAAGAGGAAGTAAGTGTTCATGATAGAGTAGAGGAGGAACATTGAGCTAAAAAAAGAGCTCCAAAAGTTAAAAAAAACGGACGTTAAAGAAGGTTTTTTTTTTTTGGGCCTTGAGGCTTGAAGCTCCACCCTGAGACTTTTCAAAGAAAAAAAATTCACGAGCCGAAGAAATGAAGTAGAAGTTTGTAACAGCTACAAGCTCTAGGGTAAAGAAGAAGGCGAAGAGGTTGTTTGAGAAGAAAATGAGGGTTGAGAAGAGGGTTAAAAAAACAAGAGCTATGAGGAAGTCTAGGCTGTTGTTGAAGAAGAACTGCTTCAGGACGTGGTGCCTGAAGACGAAGAGGAGCGCAAGGGCTGCAACATAAAAGAGCACGAAGTAGAGGCCCTTGTTGCTCAACAGCACGCTATTAAAAAATAGGGTGCCCTGGAACCCCCTAAAAAAAAAAATAAAGAGGGCTAAAAAAGCTAGCAGGAAGAAAAAGAAATAAAAGAAAGCCAGCCCGAGGTTCTTGTAATAGAGCTTCGAGTATGGCGCTGTAGCCTCGGTCTGCTTAGAGCATAACTTGCTGAGGGTATAGTTAAGGTTAAGGAAGTAGAGGTCCAGTTGTTGTAGAAAACGATACCGAAGATCGAGAAGATTGAGAAGCTCTCAAAGCATAAGCCTAGCATAGCACCGCCCTTATTACCTCGACCTGCCGCCACCTAGCGCAGCGAAAAGTTGTAGTTAGTGAAGAAAAAAAATTTCGTCACGTGCTTGCACTCAAAGGCACACTTGAGGATATAAAGGCCTCAGCAAAAAACAAAGTACCTGAAGTAAAAAAAATCAGATCGCCTATAAAAATAAAAAAGAGTTCTGAGGCGCATGAGTCGGTCCTTCTTTAGATTTAAAATTATGTCGCCCATTCGAGAGCCCTCTGTTATAGGGCACGGACCCTGATGCGGAGCTTGGTCATGTAGAAAAAAAAGGATCCGAGGGCCCTGAGCTTGCCAAGGCGCCCGAGCAGGGCCTCGGGGGTGTCGGAGGCTAGGCCCTCGATCTTTATAAAAAAAAAGTTGCGCTCGATGTAATATTGGCGCTGTGCAAGCTTGTTCTTATAGGGGGCATTAAGGATGCTTATCCTATTCTTTTTTTTTTTTTGAAAGCCCATCTCGACGCTCTTGAAGAGGAGGGTTAGAATAACCATAAAAAAGAGGAAGGATTTGATCGAAATCTTTACTCGCGACCCTACTTTACGGTTATCAAAAATAAAGTTGTGCATGAAGTGGAGGCTTAGGTGAGCTTTGTGGTTCAAATTCTACGAGAAGCCTAGAAGAGGTTCTTCCTCTTGTCTAGGTTGAAGAACTTCGTCTTCGGGGGCCTGACCACACGGGGTGGCTTTCAAAATCGTGAAAGAAGTAGACGTCGGAGCGGTAGCAGCACCCCAGGCTGTGCTTAAGCTTGGTCAGGAACTTGAAAGGGTACCCTACGAATTCTGCAAACTTTGTTGCGGGGCGTATGGTCACGACCCAGCGGAGGAAGCGGCCCTTGCCCTTCCCCATTGTAGAATTTTTTGATTTCTTGGTGAGGGGGTAGTTGGCCTTAAGGTTTATCCAGACCTTGCGCCCACGGTAATGTTTTTTGCGCCTAACGATGAGCTTCCTTAGCTTCCTCTCCAAGAACTTAAGGTAGACGCACTCAAACTTGATGGTGTTGAAGAAGAAGAAGACGGCGCTGCCCTTGTTGAAGGTTGGGAAGTGGAGAATCTTCTTCAGCTTTCGCTTCTTCTGGGAGAGGTTAGTTAATTTTACAGAGGCTCCAAATCGCAAAAGTACAAATTAAAGAAGGAGCGCCCAGAAGAGCACACTCATCGCAAGGAAGCTGGGAAGGTAATAAAGCTTTCTGGTGACCATGAACAGGTTGAAGAAAAAAAAGCCGCAAAAGAACAAGTTGTTCTTATTTATTACGCTATAGGCGAAGGCGTCTTAAGCTTAAAGGTCGTGGTATTGTAGCTCCAAACCCCATCGTAGCGCCCTAGGTCGCCCGCAAGTTGGTTGCGTAGTAGAGACCCTCTTTAGGAGGGCATTAACTTCAACAAAGTTAGGCTCGAGCAGGAAGGAGCTGATCATGGAAAAGTCATAGAAAAAGCTGAACTTAAAGAAGAGGCAGTAGAGGACCACGAAGGCATGGAGCACAAAGCGCTTCTTCAAAAAAAAAAAGTCTCAGAAGGCGAGGGCCGAAAAGGCTAAAAAGGCCTTTTTAAAGAAGAAGATGAAGAGGTAAGAAAAAAAGTTCTTGATGTCAAGGACGAAGACGAGGCCCACCAAGAAGTTCAAGAAGAACATGAAAAGGGCCCCAAAAAACAAGAGGTACGTCGAGGGTTGGCGCTCTGAGGCCTTAAGGAGCCCTAAGAGGGACCTCAGGGCCAGGGCCAGGGCCCAAAAAAAAAAAAGTTAAGGCTCTGGGCTGCCGCACGCTTAGAAACGAAGGAGTGGACCGAGGTAAAGTAGTTAAACCTCAGCCCAAAAAAAAAGTAAGAAAAGGCGAGGGCGGCCGAGAAGAAGAAGAGCGGCCTTTTAAAGTGGAGGAGGAAGAGTGCCACAGCAAAGTAGAACAAGGATATGATCTCGACCTGGTCCCAGCTCCAAAAGCCGCCCCAGTTAAGCTCGTGCTGAGCCCAAACGGCCCCCAGGACGATGGAGCCCCCCGTCCACAAAAAAAACTTTTTGTAGATGTCGAGCCTCCACAGCCCGAATCAGGCCCCCTTCAGCCCCTTGTTTATAAACAAAAACATGGCCAAGAAGAAGAAGAAGTAGGAGAGGTTTATGCACACCGGGTGGACGTAGAGGAGGCCGTCGACGAGGCTGTTCTCAAACCTGGTCTTATAGATGTTTTTAAAGAAGAAGTTTAGGAAGCTGGGGTAACAAAAGAGGAGGGCCACCCTCACGTTGTAAAAGGCCAGGAAAGTTCCTAAAAAGAAGGCGAGGGAGAAGGCGCTTAGCTTAGCATCAAAAAAGTTCGAAGCCAGGAAGAAGAAGAAGTTTTCATAATTCAGGGCATACAGAGCCTTCCGCTTCAGGTAAAAGAAGAAGTAGAGGTAGAGCGTTAAGCCCCCCAGGCTCATGGCCTGGGCCGCCCCCCTAAAAACACAAAAATATAGGAGACTAAGGAACAAGAGCTACTCTTTTTATTTTTACTTTATGCTACTTAAGCTTGCGCTTAATCTTCCTCTTAACGGCCTTAACGCGCCTAAAAAAGTACCTCGAGTAGCGGGCCCGGGGCACGACGTACATGCCGGAGCACTCGTCGCCAAAGAGCTCGATAGCGAGCTTCAAAAAGTACTTGTGGCGGAGCCTAAAAGACTTAAAGATGAGGACGAGGTTTTTATACAAGAAGACCCTAAAGAACCTCCGCAGGAACAAGATGAAGGCCACCCCGTTGCTTTGCTTGTACTTGTCTTGCTTTTCTCGTTTTTTTAGGAAGCGGAGGATCCCCCCATTCGAGAAGAATCTTTTCGAAACGCTAAAGGGGTCGAGTAGGTTAAAAAAAACCTGGCGCTTCTTAAGATTAAAGCTCAGGTAGTTGTGCCTAGTAAAGAAGATGAAGCGGTCGAAAAGGTAGATGTTTTCAAAAAAATACTTAAAGTGCTTAAAGGCGTAAAAAAAGCTGGCGATCTCCCAGTGGAGGAGATAGAGCCTAAGGGATCGATAAAAAAAAAATTTAAAGAAGGTGCCGACCCTTATGCGGGGTACTTCTGCGATGAGCTTTTTCAAAAAAAAAAAGAAATCAGGATTAGAGCTGGAGGGCCAGCGAGTTCTGGACGCTATCGTACACGAGGGAGTAGAAGACGAAGAAGAGGAAGACAAAGAAGACGAGGAAAGCACCCGCATTGACTAAAAAGAAGTTAAAAAAGAAGGGGTACATAAAGATGAACTCCACGTCGTAGAGGATGAGGAAGACGCAAACAATAGAAAAGTTCAAGTTTATCTGGATGTTGAGCTCTGAGAGGGCCCTGATTCCGCACTCGTAAAACTGGTGCTTCTGCTTGTTGTTTTTAGACTTAAAGAAATACTCGGCGACTCAGGTGAGGAGCCAAAAAATCATGCAAAAAATAAAAACGTGCTCCACGAAGAAAAGCAATGTCATACTACCCATGTATCCCAAGCCTAGATTTTTTTTTTAGAGGCCCCCTTCTTGAGCAAGAAGAGCGTTGCGTAGCTCGAGCCCTTATGAGCCGCGAGGTTCAGGGAGAGGTTTGTGGTCTTAAGGTAGACCATCAAGATGAGGCCGATCGAGAGCTCTACCGAAGCAAAGCCGAGGAGGAGGAAGGCGAAGGAGGCCAGGAAGAAGTCGTCGAGGATGGAGCCGAGGACCGCTGAGATGAGGAGGAGGAGGGCCCACATGAGCTCCGAGGTCAAAACTAGACAAAAAAAATTAAACGACGTGGTCAGAAAGACGAAGAAGAGGAAGAAGAAGAAGAAGTTGAAGAAGTTGAGCCAATTAAACATAAAAAAAAAAAAACGTCTTTAAGCTAGAGCTCGACGCCCGCGGTCTGTACGTAGGCCGTCGTCTTTAAGAAGGAGTTGAAGACGACCTCGGCGTGGCCCGTGGAAGGGAACTTCTTCAGGAAGGGGTTGAACGAGCTCCCGTAGTCGAGGAGGAGGTTGCGGGATTCCTTCTTGAGGAGGTTGGAGCCCCGAAACATCTCGGAAATCTCGCGCTCGAGCCAGTTAGCATTGCTGTAGAAAGACTCGAGCGAGCTGACCTTGTCGCCCCCGTGCAAGAAAAAAGTTATGCGCTTTTTAAGGAGAAAGAAGTAAAAGCTATAGCTAAGGACGACCCCGTTGTTCCTTAAGAAGACGAGCAGGTCCCCGGCCTCAGCGCCCTGCCCGGTCAGGTCAAAGGCGGTGGCCTCCACGAGCTGGGACTTGGCTAAGAAGAGCTCCCCCCCGAGGACGCTTGCGAGGGCTTGGCCCGCCTCGGAGGGGAGGACGCAAACGTAGTGGTTGGGGTTCACCGTCGTCGAGGTCCAGTACGAGAAGTTTAGCTTCTCAAAAAAAAAATAAAGGGCCATGGGGAAGCCAAAGCGGTACTTGGGCTTCTTTTTTTTTTTAACCCCCCCGCTGCAGAAGCAGGCGCGTTGGATTTGATTGAGGCTTATCCTTAAAGCTAGAGAATTAAACAGCACCTGGGTACCCCCTAATTTTATGCCCCCCCATACAAAAAACGAGCCCGTGCAGCGGTTTCAGCAGCACTTGAGCCCGCCCGCCCCCATAAAAATAAATATAGTAATAACATTTATTAAAATAATTTATTGAAATAAAAAAGAATTATATATTAATATTTAATAAAATAAAAAAATATATAATTTGTATATATATACTAATATTAATATTTATTAAAATAAAAAAATATAAATATATTAATATTTATTAAAATAAAAAAATATAAATATATTAATATTTATTAAAATAAAAAAATATAAATATATTAATATTTATTAAAATAAAAAAATATAAATATATTAATATTTATTAAAATAAAAAAATATAAATATATTAATATTTATTAAAATAAAAAAATATAAATATATTAATATTTATTAAAATAAAAAAATATAAATATATTAATATTTATTAAAATAAAAAAATATAAATATATTAATATTTATTAAAATAAAAAAATATAAATATATTAATATTTATTAAAATAAAAAAATATAAATATATTAATATTTATTAAAATAAAAAAATATAAATATATTAAATTTTACTAATAAGATAAACCATAATTATGATAAAATCCATTAAAAAAAGAAGATGTAAAATTTGTGTATATACAATAATATTAATATGATCTTTATTAATATCAAGAAATGTAAGTACAACAATATTTAACAAAATAAGATATTGTAAAAGTAGCATAATATTAATATAT